GCTAGTGTAGCTTAATTTAAAGCATAGCACTGAAGATGCTAAGGTAAAGTTTTAAAAACTTTCACAAGCACTTACTGCAGTTTTGGTCCTAGACTCAATATTAATTTTAACTAAAGTTATACATGCAAGTTTCAGCAATCCAGTGAATACGGCCAAATCAGACCATTATTTATTTGGATGCCGGTATCAGGCATATATTCTTAACATAGCCCATGACACCTCCTTCAGCCACACCCCAAAGGGTATTCAGCAGTAATAGATTCTATACAATAAGCGAAAGCTTGAATTAGTTAAATCAGTTATAAGAGTTGGTAAAACTCGTGCCAGCCACCGCGGTTATACGAGTAACGCACATTAATACTTTCCGGCGTAAAGGGTGATTTAAAAAATTTTCAATTCATACTAAAGTAAAGATTTTACTAAAGCTGTTATACTTCGCATTCATAAACCAAAAGACTCACCAACGAAAGTGACTTAATTAATAAATTTGACACTTTGACCTCACGACAATTAAAACCCAAACGAGGATTAGACACCCTACGATGTTTAATTATAAATAGATAAGTATTTACTAACCTATTCGCCTGAGAACTATAAGCGCTAGCTTAAAACCCAAAGGACTTGGCGGTTCTTCAGATCCACCTAGAGGGGCCTGTTCTATAACCGATAATCCACGTTAAGCTGCCTCACCACTCCTTGCCATTCCGCCTATATACCGCCGTCACCAGCTCACCCTATGAAGAATAACAGTAAGCAAAATGAATAATATATTCAATACGTCAGGTCGAGGTGTAGCGAATGAAGTGGAAAGAAATGGGCTACATTTCCTACAAGAAAAGCGGACAATAAATGAAAAATTCTACTTAACAAGGTGGATATAGCAGTAAAGATAAATAAGCACATTATCTTGAAGACGGCTCTGAAGAGTGCACACACCGCCCGTCACTCTCCTCAAAACCAAACTTAAGTATAAATAAAAAAGATTTAATATAAGAGGAGGCAAGTCGTAACATGGTAAGTGTACTGGAAAGTGCACTTGGAATAACCCAAAATATAGCTAAAAATAAAGCATCTCCTTTGCACTGAGATGAAACTCGTGCAATCCGAGCTATTTTGAACCTTAAAATTAGCCTAAATACCATTTTTAAAACTTTAACAATATTTAAATTATATTAAATTAAACTTTAACCTTTAACTAAAACATTCTTATCTTCTCAGTATAGGCGATAGAACCAAAAATTAGAGCTACAGAAAAAGTACCGCAAGGGAAAACTGAAAGAGAAATGAAATAAATCTTAAAGTAATAAAAAGCAGAGATTAAACCTGGTACCTTTCGCATCATGGTTTAGCCAGAAATAATAGGCAAAAAGACTTTTAGTTCATCTTCCCGAAACTATACGAGCTACTTCGGAGCAGCCAGTGCAAACCCTTCTCTGTTGCAAAAGAGTGGGAAGATTCCCAAATAGTAGAGGCGACAAACCTACCGAGCCTTTTAGTGATAGCTGGTTACCCAAAGAAAGAACTTTAATTCTGCATTAATTATTCAATTACGTATCATATAAGAATCTTAAAAGACCTAATGGAATAATTAATAGTTATTCAAAAGAGGTACAGCTCTTTTGAACAAAGAAACAACTTTATAAGGAGGATAAAGATCATACTTAATAAAATTTAAATTAACTCAGTGGGCCTAAAAGCCGCCACCTGTGAAGCAAGTGTCACAGCACAAATTATCAACAAAATAATAATACTGATAATAAATCCCAATCCCCTCAATATTGGGTTATTTTATCATTTGATAAAAGAACTTATGCTAAAATGAGTAATAAGAGGTTAAACCTCTCCTTTACACTAGTGTATAAAACCAGACAGAATTAAATCACTGGTAATTAACCGCCGCCAACCAGAGGCAATAATAATATTAATAAATAACTAGAAATACATATATAAAATAAGCGTTAACCCTACACAGGTGTGTTATATAGGAAAGATTTAAAGAAAATAAAGGAACTCGGCAAACACCTAACTCCGCCTGTTTACCAAAAACATCGCCTCTTGTATAACACAAATATAAGAAGTCCCGCCTGCCCTGTGAAACATTTAACGGCCGCGGTATCCTGACCGTGCAAAGGTAGCGTAATCACTTGTCTTTTAATTGAAGACCCGTATGAAAGGCATAACGAGAGTTTATCTGTCTCTATTTTCCAATCAATGAAATTAATCTCCTCGTGCAGAATCGAGGATAATGTGAATATAAGACGAGAAGACCCTATGGAGCTTAAAATACTTAATTTAATAAGTACCAACCCACAAACATCCATGGACTTAAATATAAATAACTTAACATAATTTAACATTTTCGGTTGGGGCGACCAAGGGGTACAAGAAAACCCCCTTATCGATTAAGTATTCAAATACTTTAAAAATAGAATTACCATTCTAACTTACAGAATATCTGACGACACATGACCCAAGACCTATCCTCTTGATCAATGAACCAAGTTACCCTAGGGATAACAGCGCAATCCTTTCTAAGAGTCCCTATCGGCGAAAAGGTTTACGACCTCGATGTTGAATCAGGACATCCTAATGGTGCAACCGCTATTAAGGGTTCGTTTGTTCAACGATTAAGAGTCCTACGTGATCTGAGTTCAGACCGGAGTAATCCAGGTCAGTTTCTATCTATAGTAATATTTCCCCTAGTACGAAAGGACCGAGAAAATGAAGCCAATGCTCACAAGCACGCTTCGCTTCCACCTATTGAAACTCAAATAAGGATTATACATTAATCAAATAATGATTAGTTAGTGTGGCAGAGACTGGCAATTCGAAAGGTCCTAAGCTTCTTCATCCAGAGGCTCAAATCCTCTCCTTAACTATGCTAAATTACATTTTCACCTACATTATTAACCCATTAACATATATCATCCCTGTACTCTTGGCCACAGCTTTTCTGACATTCCTTGAGCGAAAAATTCTAGGCTATATACAACTACGAAAAGGACCCAACATTGTAGGACCATATGGAATCTTACAACCAATTGCAGATGGTCTAAAATTATTTACAAAAGAACCCATTCGACCATCCTTCTCATCACAAACGCTCTTTCTACTAGCCCCAACTACTGCCCTAACATTAGCCCTCTTAATATGAATACCCCTGCCCTTCCCTCATGCCATCTTAAACATTAATTTAGGATTATTATTCATCCTAGCCATCTCAAGCCTGACAGTTTATACAATCCTAGCCTCAGGCTGAGCTTCCAACTCAAAATATGCTCTCATAGGAGCACTACGCGCAGTAGCACAAACAATTTCTTATGAAATAACCTTAGGACTTATTTTCTTATCCCTTATTATTATAACAGGAGGTTTTACCCTGCATACATTTAACCTTACGCAAGAAACCATCTGACTAATTTTACCGACATGACCACTTGCCATAATATGATATATTTCAACATTGGCAGAAACCAATCGAGCCCCATTCGACCTAACCGAAGGAGAATCAGAACTAGTATCAGGATTCAACATTGAATACGCTGCTGGACCTTTTGCCTTATTCTTCCTAGCTGAATATTCAAATATTCTAATAATAAACACCCTATCAGTTATTCTATTTTTAGGAACATCATATAATCCTTTAATACCAGAACTAACAACCTTTAACTTAATAACAAAAACAGCCCTACTCACAATTCTATTTCTATGAATACGCGCCTCATATCCACGATTCCGCTATGATCAGCTTATACATCTAGTATGAAAAAACTTCCTACCCTTAACATTAGCACTCATTTTATGACATATTCCATTTCCAATCGCCATAGCAAGCCTCCCACCACTAACATAAAGGCAGAGTGCCTGAACTAAAGGATTACTTTGATAGAGTAAATCATGAATGTTATAATCACTCCCCTTCCTAGAGAAATAGGACCTGAACCTATACCTTAGAGATCAAAACCCTAAGTACTTCATTCTACTATTCACTGAATAGTAAAGTCAGCTAAATAAGCTTTTGGGCCCATACCCCAACCATGTTGGTTAATATCCTTCCTCTACTAAATGAACCCCTTAATTCTATTTATTCTAGTTCTAAGCCTAATAATAGGAACCCTAATAACGTTCACTACAACAAACTGATTATTGATTTGAATGGGTTTTGAGATCAATACCATGGCCATTATCCCCTTCATAATTTATAAACAACACCCACGCGCAGTTGAAGCCTCAACAAAGTACTTCTTAACACAAGCAACAGCCTCCGCTATCCTTCTATTCGCCGGAACTTCTAACGCATGACTAACCGGCCAATGGGAATTAACCGAAATAATAAATCAAACTACATCCACATTAATTACATTGGCATTAGCACTAAAAATTGGCCTAGCACCTATACACTTTTGATTCCCAGAAGTACTACAAGGAATTAGTTTAACCACGGGCATTATCCTAGCCACATGACAAAAACTTGCACCCTTCGCAATTCTACTACAACTTCACCAAATACTTAACCCAAACCTACTAACAATCCTAGGATTAACCTCTATCCTTGTGGGAGGCTGAGGAGGTTTAAACCAAACCCAACTACGAAAAATCTTAGCTTACTCATCTATCGCACACCTAGGCTGAATAGTATCGATTTTACATTACATGCCTAACCTCACACTACTTAATCTAATTATTTATATAATTTTAACCTCCTCCATATTTATCATATTAATTTATATTAACTCCACGAAAATTGATTCCATTGCACCATTTGGAATAAAAACTCAATTAATAACACCAATTTTACTAACATCCCTCTTATCATTAGGAGGCCTCCCCCCACTAACCGGCTTCATACCGAAATGACTAATTCTAGAAGAATTAACTAAACAAAAGATAATATTAACTATCACTATCATAGCCCTGGCAACATTACTAAGTCTATTCTTTTATCTACGATTATGTTACATAATTACCTTAACGATCTCCCCCAACCTAACCTTATCAACCTCAACGTGACAAACACCCACAAAATCAAATTTCTTATTAACCACTTCCACAATAATATCCATTATGCTCCTCCCACTAACCCCCATAATAATATTTACACTTCTATAACAAGAAGTTTAGGTTAACAAAACCAAAAGCCTTCAAAGCTTTAAATAAAAGTGAAATCCTCTTAACTTCTGATTAAGATTTGCAAGACTTTATCTCACATCCTCTGAATGCAACCCAGACACTTTAATTATGCTAAAACCTTACTAGATAGACAGGCCTCGATCCTGTAAATTCTTAGTTAACAGCTAAGCGTTCAATCCTACGAACATCTATCTAGCTTCTCCCGCCGTTAAGGGAACTAAGGCGGGAGAAGCCCCGGGAGAACTCTCTCTCCTTTTCACGATTTGCAATCGTATGTAAACAATATACTACAAGACTGATAGATTAGAAGAGGATTATTACCTCTCTCTACGGAGCTACAATCCGCTGCTTAAAACTCGGCCATCTTACCTGTGACAATCAATCGCTGATTATTCTCTACCAATCATAAGGACATTGGCACCCTATACTTGATCTTCGGTGCTTGAGCAGGAATAGTGGGAACTGGTTTAAGCCTATTAATTCGAACCGAATTGAGCCAACCAGGTACTTTACTGGGTGATGATCAAATCTATAATGTAATTGTTACTGCTCATGCCTTTGTTATAATCTTTTTTATGGTTATACCAATTATAATTGGTGGATTTGGCAACTGATTAACCCCACTAATAATTGGAGCCCCAGACATAGCTTTTCCACGATTAAATAATATAAGTTTCTGATTACTTCCCCCATCCTTTTTATTACTACTAGCTTCTGCAGGAGTAGAAGCCGGCGCTGGCACCGGCTGAACAGTTTATCCCCCTCTTGCTGGTAACCTCGCCCATGCAGGAGCATCAGTTGATTTAACAATTTTCTCATTACATTTAGCTGGAATTTCATCTATCTTAGCATCCATTAATTTTATTACCACAATTATTAATATAAAATCCCCATCAATTACACAATACCAAACACCCCTTTTCGTATGATCATTACTTGTAACCACAATTCTATTACTTTTATCTTTACCAGTCTTAGCAGCAGGTATTACTATATTATTAACAGACCGAAATCTTAATACAACCTTTTTTGACCCAGCAGGAGGTGGTGATCCAATCTTATATCAACATCTATTCTGATTCTTTGGTCACCCGGAAGTTTACATCTTAATTTTACCAGGATTTGGGATAATTTCACACGTAGTTGCTTACTATTCAGGGAAAAAAGAACAACCATTCGGTTATATAGGAATAGTTTGAGCAATAATAGCAATTGGACTACTTGGTTTTATTGTATGAGCACATCACATATTTACCGCTGGAATAGACGTCGATACCCGTGCCTACTTTACCTCAGCCACCATAATCATTGCCATTCCCACTGGAGTTAAAGTATTTAGCTGATTAGCACTCACACATGGAGGATCTATTAAATGAGAAACACCCCTATTATGAGCATTAGGATTTATTTTCCTATTTACTATTGGAGGTCTAACAGGAATTGTTCTAGCTAATTCATCACTTGATATTGTTTTACATGATACATATTATGTTGTAGCACACTTTCATTATGTCCTATCAATAGGAGCAGTATTTGCAATTATAGCAGGATTCATTCACTGATTCCCCCTAATTTCAGGATATACACTCAACTCAACCTGAACTAAAATACAATTTCTAGTAATATTTATCGGAGTAAACCTAACATTCTTCCCACAACACTTCCTTGGTTTAGCTGGAATACCACGTCGCTATTCAGATTACCCAGATGCTTATACCCTCTGAAATATTGTATCATCCATTGGCTCAATAATTTCCTTAGTCGCCGTAATTATGCTCCTATATATTTTATGAGAAGCATTTGCCTCAAAACGTGAAGTATTAACTATTGATCTACCACATACAAATGTAGATTGACTTCACGGCTGTCCACCACCGAACCACACCTTTGAAGAACCAGCATTCGTTCAAATCCAACATCCTGTATATTAGTCACAAGAAAGGAAGGAATTGAACCCCCATATATTGGTTTCAAGCCAATCACATCACCACTCTGTCACCTTCTTAAGATTTTAGTATATTAATAATACACTACCTTGTCAAGGCAAAAATGCGGGTTAAAACCCCACAAATCTTATAATGGCACACCCTTCACAATTAGGCTTTCAAGACGCAGCCTCCCCAGTAATAGAAGAACTACTCCACTTCCACGACCACACACTAATAATCGTATTCTTGATTAGCGCACTCGTTCTATATATCATCTTAGCAATAGTTTCTACAAAACTTACCAACAAATATATTTTAGACTCCCAAGAAATTGAAATTGTATGGACAATTCTCCCAGCAGTTATTCTAATTTTAATTGCCCTACCATCATTACGTATCTTATATTTAATAGATGAAATCAATGAACCGCATATCACAATTAAGGCCCTAGGACACCAATGATATTGAAGCTATGAATATACAGACTATGAAAATTTAGAATTTGACTCCTACATAATCCAAACGGAAGACCTTAGCCCGGGTCAATTTCGACTCCTAGAAACAGACCATCGAATAGTAGTACCCATAGAATCCCCCATCCGAATATTAATTACTGCCGAAGATGTATTTCACTCATGAGCAGTCCCCGCACTAGGAATTAAGATAGATGCAGTTCCAGGACGCTTAAATCAAACTGCCTTTATTATCTCACGACCGGGCATTTATTATGGACAATGTTCAGAAATTTGCGGCGCTAATCATACCTTTATACCAATTGTAGTTGAATCAGTACCACTCGAACATTTCGAAAATTGATCGTCATTAATACTAGAAGAATCTTAATCATTACGAAGCTAAAACAGGATTATAGCATTAGCCTTTTAAGCTAAATAATGGTGACCTCCTACCACCCATAATGATATGCCACAATTAAACCCTAATCCCTGGTTCTTCATCTTTCTTTTTTCATGACTATTTTTCCTAATTATCATAACACAAAAAGTAATAAACCATCTATTTAATAAAGAACCTAAACTTAAGAATACAGATAAACCTAAGCCAGAGCCCTGATACTGACCATGAACTTAACCTTTTTTGATCAATTCTTAAGCCCCTCATTAATAGGAATCCCACTAATTGCCCTAGCTATTATAATTCCCTGAATAATATTTTTAACTTCATCAAATCGTTGACTTAATAATCGACTTATAACCTTACAAATATGATTTATCAACCGATTTACATACCAATTAATACAACCTATTAATTTAAATGGTCATAAATGAGCCATAATCCTTGTAGCATTAATATTATTTTTAATCACTATAAATTTATTAGGTCTTCTTCCATATACATTTACCCCAACAACACAACTATCACTAAATATAGCATTTGCTATCCCATTATGATTAACGACAATTTTAATTGGATTATTAAATCAACCAACTACTGCACTAGCCCATTTACTTCCAGAAGGGACACCAACCTTACTAGTACCAATTCTAATTCTTATTGAAACAATTAGTTTATTTATTCGACCATTAGCACTTGGAGTCCGGCTAACTGCAAACTTAACAGCAGGACACCTTCTTATACAATTAATTGCAACTGCAGCTTTCACACTAATTAATATTATACCAACAGTAGCTTTATTAACCTCACTTATTTTGTTCTTATTAACTATTCTCGAAGTAGCTGTAGCAATAATTCAAGCTTACGTCTTTGTACTTTTACTAAGCCTTTATTTACAAGAAAATGTATAAATGGCACACCAAGCACATCCCTATCATATAGTAGATCCAAGCCCATGACCATTAACAGGAGCCGTAGCCGCCCTCCTAATAACCTCAGGCCTAGCCATCTGATTTCACTTCCACACACCCTTACTACTCATTCTAGGATTAATCTTACTAATCTTAACCATAATTCAATGATGACGAGACGTAATCCGAGAGGGAACTTTCCAAGGCCACCACACTCAACCAGTACAAAAAGGACTGCGCTATGGAATAATCCTATTTATTACATCAGAAGTATTCTTCTTCTTAGGCTTCTTCTGAGCCTTTTATCACTCAAGCCTAGCACCCACTCCAGAACTAGGAGGATGTTGACCCCCTACAGGCATTAATCCCTTAGATCCATTTGATGTCCCACTTTTAAATACAGCAGTACTACTGGCATCCGGGGTTACAGTTACATGAGCTCATCATAGCATCATAGAAGGGAACCGAAAAGAAGCTACTCAAGCCCTTACCCTTACCATTCTATTAGGTTTTTACTTTACCGCCCTACAAGCAATAGAATATTACGAAGCATCCTTCACCATCGCCGACGGAGTTTATGGGACAACATTCTTTGTGGCCACAGGATTTCATGGCTTACATGTAATTATTGGATCTACATTCCTAACTATCTGCCTTTTACGACAAATCCAATACCACTTTACTTCAAAACATCATTTCGGATTTGAAGCCGCAGCATGATATTGACATTTCGTCGATGTAGTATGATTATTCCTTTATGTATCAATCTATTGATGAGGTTCATAAAACTTTTCTCGTATAAAGACTAGTACAAATGATTTCCAATCATTTAATCTTGGTTAAAATCCAAGGAAAAGTAATGAATCTCATCATATTTATTATCGCCTTAACGGCCCTCATCTCTCTAATTTTAGCTATCATTGCATTCTGGCTTCCATCCCTAAAACCAGATAATGAAAAATTATCTCCCTTTGAATGTGGCTTTGATCCATTAGGAAATGCACGCTTACCATTCTCAATTCGCTTCTTCCTTGTCGCTATTTTATTTTTATTATTTGATCTAGAAATTGCTCTACTGCTTCCCCTACCATGAGCAGACCAACTAAATAACCCCACACTTACAATTTTATGAACAACAATTATCATTATCTTACTAACCCTAGGATTAATTTATGAATGATTACAAGGAGGCTTAGAATGAGCAGAATAAGATATTTAGTCCAAATCCAAGACAATCAATTTCGGCTTGACAGACTATAGTGAAAATCTATAAGTATCTTATGACACCTATCTATTTTATCCTCACTTCAACATTTATGCTTAGCTTAACAGGACTAACCCTAAATCGATCACATTTCTTGTCAGCCCTAATTTGTTTAGAAGGCATAATATTATCCTTATTCATCTCAATCGCTCTCTGATCAGTAATAATAAATTCATCAACCTGGTCTCTATCCCCCATAATTCTATTAACATTCTCAGCCTGTGAAGCAAGCTCAGGTCTAGCTCTATTAGTAGCCGCAACTCGAACCCACGGATCAGATCAACTAAAAAACTTAAATCTATTACAATGTTAAAAATTCTTATTCCAACAATCATAATAATTCCTACCACATACTTTATAAATAAAAAATGATTATGAACATCTACTACTTCCTACAGTCTATTAATCGCCACAATAAGTTTATTATGATTTAAGTGAAATCTTGAAACGGCATGAAATTTCTCAAATAATTTTTTAGCTATTGATCCTTTATCCATACCCCTATTAGTATTAACCTGCTGACTCCTACCATTAATACTATTAGCAAGCCAAAATCACTTAATAAATGAACCCTACATCCGCCAACAAACTTACATCACCTTACTAATTTTATTACAAATCTTTCTAATTATAGCTTTTAGCGCAACAGAATTAATTTTATTTTACATTATATTTGAAGCAACCTTAATTCCTACTTTAATTATTATCACCCGATGAGGTAATCAGACCGAGCGGTTAAACGCCGGTATCTATTTCCTATTTTATACACTTATAGGCTCGCTACCACTTTTAATTGCCCTACTTATTCTACAAAATGATATAAACACACTTTCCATATTCATATTACAACACATTTCAAATAACCTCATAGCAACCTGATCAAATAAATTCTGATGACTAGCATGCATAATTGCCTTCCTAGTAAAAATACCCCTTTATGGCGTACATCTATGATTACCCAAAGCCCACGTAGAAGCGCCTATCGCTGGTTCAATAATTCTAGCAGCTATCCTTTTAAAATTGGGGGGTTATGGCATAATACGAATTATTATTATATTAAACCCCCTAACCAAGGAGATAATATATCCATTTCTAATTTTAGCAGTCTGAGGGATTATTATAACCAGCTCTATCTGTTTACGACAAACAGACTTAAAATCATTAATTGCATATTCCTCAGTAAGCCACATAGGGTTAGTAGCGGCCGCCATCCTAATCCAAACACCATGAAGTTTTGCAGGAGCCACTACACTAATAATTGCCCACGGCTTAATCTCCTCAGCATTATTTTGTCTCTCTAATACCAATTATGAACGAACCCATACCCGAACCCTAATTCTAACCCGTGGTCTACAAATTATTTTACCACTAATAGCAACCTCCTGATTTTTAATTAATTTAGCTAATCTAGCATTACCACCCAGCCTAAACTTAATAGGTGAACTTTTAATTATTACTTCATTATTTAAATGATCAAACTGAACTATTATACTGACAGGGATCGGGATAATATTAACAGCATCCTACTCACTTTATATATTTTTGATAACCCAACGTGGCCCAACCCCACAACACTTAACATTCATTAACCCCTCATACACACGCGAACATCTTTTAATTTATTTACACTTATTACCCTCCATACTAATTATTTTAAAACCAGAACTTATTATAGGTTGAACATTTTAAGTAATTATAGTTTAAAAAAAACATTAGATTGTGGTTCTAAAAATAAAAGTGAAACTCTTTTTAATAACCAAGAGAGGTCTGGGACAAAAAGAACTGCTAATCTCTTTTATCCACGGTTCAAATCCGTGGCTCACTTGAACTTTTGAAAGATAACAGTAATCTATTGGTCTTAGGAACCAAAAACTCTTGGTGCAAATCCTAGCAAAAGCTCATGAACTTAGTGATAATAAATACAACATTTCTACTTATCTTCACACTCTTAATATATCCCATCATTACCTCTACTCTATCACCTAAATTAAATAAAAAATGATCAAATATACAAGTAAAAACAGCTGTAAAAATCTCATTTTTCATTAGTCTAATCCCCCTAACAATCTTTCTAGACCAAGGATTAGAATCGATTACAACAAATTGAAACTGAATCAACATTGAATCCTTAGATATTAACATAAGTTTTAAATTCGATATATATTCGATTATTTTTATACCAGTAGCCCTTTACGTCACATGATCTATTTTTGAATTCGCACTATGGTATATATCATCAGACCCAAACCTAAACCAATTCTTCAAATACTTACTATTTTTTCTCATCACCATAATTATCTTAATTACGGCAAATAACCTATTCCAGCTCTTCATTGGCTGGGAGGGCGTTGGTATCATATCCTTTTTATTAATCGGCTGATGGTATAGCCGAACAGACGCCAATACTGCCGCCCTCCAAGCAGTGATTTATAACCGTATTGGAGATATCGGACTGATCCTCAGCATAACATGACTAGCAATTAACACAAATACATGGGAAATGCAACAACTATTCTATTTATCAAAAGATATAGACTTGACTCTTCCTCTATTAGGCCTGGTCTTAGCAGCTGCAGGGAAATCAGCACAATTCGGTCTACATCCCTGACTTCCCGCGGCTATAGAGGGCCCTACTCCAGTCTCCGCCCTACTACATTCCAGTACAATGGTTGTAGCAGGCATCTTTTTACTTATTCGATTAAATCCCTTAATCAATAATAATCAACTAATTTTAACAACTTGTCTTTGTTTAGGCGCACTAACAACACTATTTACAGCTGCATGCGCCCTAACCCAAAATGATATCAAAAAAATTATTGCTTTCTCCACATCCAGTCAACTAGGACTTATAATAGTTACTATTGGACTTAATCAACCACAACTCGCCTTCCTACATATTTGCACACACGCTTTCTTCAAAGCCATGCTTTTCTTATGCTCCGGGTCCATGATCCATGCCCTAAACGATGAACAGGATATCCGAAAAATAGGCGGACTATATAAAATCTTACCATTTACCTCCTCCGCTCTAATAATCGGAAGCTTGGCATTAACAGGTATACCATTCCTATCGGGCTTCTTCTCAAAAGACACCATTATCGAAGCAATAAACACATCATATCTAAACGCCTGAGCCCTTACCATGACCCTCCTAGCCACTTCCTTCACAGCTATCTACAGCCTTCGTTTAATATTTCTTTCATCAATAAATTACCCACGCTTCATAACTCTCATGCCAATTAATGAAAATGACATACTATTAATTAAATCGATTAAACGACTAGCGTATGGCAGCATAATTGCTGGTTTCCTTATTATAAATAACATAAATTTAACAAAAACCCAAATCATAACTATACCTGCCATCCTTAAACTAGCAGCCTTATTGGTCACAATCCTTGGATTACTCCTAGCAATGGAACTTACAAATATAAATAAAAAATTAACATTTAACAAACAACCCCACAACTTCTCCAACATACTAGGTTATTATCCACCAATTATTCATCGCCTTCTATCAAAAATCAATTTATTAGCACAAAAGATTTCCACCCATATAATAGACCTCTCATGAAATGAAAAAATTGGACCAAAAAACCCACTCATTCAACAAATCCCAATAATCAAAATTATTAATGTACCACAACAAGGCTATATCAAAACCTATTTTATAATGTTTCTATTAACAATACTATTAACTCGGATTAAATTCTATACACGAAGATTCCCTCAAGACAAACCCCGAGTTAACTCCAATACAACAAATAAAGTTAAAAATAATATTCACCCACCCAAAATCAATATATAGCCACCATAAAAATACAGTATACTTACACCAGTAAAATCACCTCGAACTACATCTAAAACATGAATTTCCTCATTAAATCAGCCAAAACCCCAATCACTAACTAACCCTTTACCACTAATATAAACTAAAATTCCCACATAAAATATTAAATAAACCATAACAGACCAATCCACCCATGTCTCAGGATATGGTTCAGCTGCAAGCGCAGCTGAATAAGCAAAAACTACCAATATACCACCCAAGTAAATCAAAAATAAAACTAAACTTAAAAAAGAACTCCCGAAAATAACCAATAAACCACAACCAAACCCAGACGAAATAACTAAACCCAACGCAGCATAATAAGGAGAAGGATTTGACGCTACTGCTATTAAACCTAAAACAAAACTTGCAATCAATATTAAAATTAAATAAGTCATTTAATCTTCACCTAGATTTTAACTAAGACTATTAATCTGAAAAACTATCGTTGTAATTCAACTATAAAGACCTAATGACCATAATCAATCGAAAAAACCATCCACTATTAAAAATTATTAATAATGTCCTAATTGACCTCCCTGCCCCGATCAACATCTCCTCTTGGTGAAATTTTGGCTCGCTTTTAGGCTTATGCCTCATTTTACAAATCCTAACAGGGTTATTCCTGGCCATGCATTACACACCCGACATCTCATCGGCATTCTCTTCAGTTGCCCACATTACCCGAGACGTAAATTATGGCTGAATAATCCGAAATATCCACGCTAACAGTGCCTCCCTATTCTTTATTTGTATCTATTTACATACAGCTCGAGGGTTCTACTACGGGTCGTATCTGAATAAAGAAACATGAAATATTGGAGTAATACTATTATTTCTACTAATAGCTACAGCCTTCGTAGGTTATGTCTTACCCTGAGGACAAATATCGTTTTGAGGTGCTACAGTCATTACAAACCTCCTCTCCGCATTCCCCTATATCGGAAATATACTAGTACAATGAATCTGAGGGGGTTTTTCAGTAGATAATGCCACACTCACCCGATTCTTCACATTCCACTTTATACTCCCATTTATTATAGCCGCAATAACACTAGTTCATATTTTATTCCTTCACGAAAAAGGTTCGAACAATCCGACAGGGTTAAACTCGGATATAGACAAAATTCCATTTCACCCCTACTACTCCTACAAAGACATACTCGGATTCATATTAACTTTAACAATTATCATTCTAGCCTTATTCCTACCAAACCTATTAAACGACACAGAAAACTTCATCCCGGCAAACCCCCTCGTTACCCCTACCCATATCAAACCAGAATGATACTTTCTATTTGCGTACGCAATCCTCCGATCCATCCCAAACAAACTAGGGGGAGTCTTAGCCCTTATCTTTTCAATCCTCATTCTTATATTAATCCCAATAATACATACGTCGAAACAACGAAGCATAACATTCCGTCCCCTCACACAAATCATATTCTGATCACTCGTAGCGAATACTATTATTTTAACATGAATCGGAGGACAACCCGTTGAACAACCATTTATCATAATTGGTCAATTTTCATCTATATTTTATTTCATCCTGTTCCTAATCATCATGCCCACTACCGGCTGACTAGAAAAGAAAGTACTCAAACTATAACCGTCCAGGTAGCCTAATACTAAAGGCATTGGTCTTGTAAACCAAAGACTGAAAGTGAAAATCTTTCCCAAGACTATACTCAGGGGGAAAAGATTTAAACTCCTATCCTTGACACCCAAAGCCAAAATTTTAATTAAAATACCCCCTGTCAAAAAGAAAATACGTAAAATCTTATTAAATCTTTACCCTAACATTTCAGAGTGTTGGGGGGAGAGAAGTAAAACCTTTTAACTTTCAATAAAAACACTACCCATTATTTAAACATTTTCCATAGTAAAGAACTATCAAAATCAAAAACAACTATAAAATAAGCAATCATCAATTATAAATCTCAAACAATTAATATCGGTTTTTTAAAAGAAATCTAAACAACCAAAACTTCAAAAACCCCAACCAAAATGGCCCTATTCTTACTGCTAATACTATAATTTATTAGTGTGTTTACAGCCAAAACACAAATTTTCCCTTTTCAAGTCAGATCACATATTAGGAAATAGTACATATATACATACTATGCTTAATAAGCATTAATAGCTTTTCCCCATCTTCATTACATACTATGTTTAAAAACAGTTAACAGATTTTCCCCATCTTCATTACATACTAACCTTAGACCTCATAATTATGATTTTTTCCAATATTTCATTACTAAATTATCACAATTACCTCATTTTATTTACCATTAGATTAATACATATTATTTAACTTAATATAATCAGTATTTAACCAACGTTTAATGAGGGTTGGTGAGAAACCAGCAATATCCCAATATAGATGCCTTTGCACGATTTGTGGTACAGTTAAAGATTTCAACCCCAACAACTGCTCAAATTTACATTTGGCAACCTTAGTAAGGCATACGTCTCTTAGTCGCATCAGAACTCCTTCTCCCCAGTTCCCTTAATTGTCATTCTACTCTTAATCGTCTCAAGATTTCTAGGCCCTCCCAGTCTTTTTGGGGGGGAATGAAGCAATTAACCCGCGAGGGTTGGTAACGACTCATGCTTTTAAACTTGTATTATCCTCGACATAATATCATGACTTAACTATTACTTATGAATTCATAGGTTAATGATTGTCAAGTAAACTAATAATGGACATCATAGGACAATAACTAAAAAATTATAATGAGATATTTGAGATGAATAAATCAACATGAGTTTAAGAAAGACATATCATAGTTAATCATATTAATTCATCATAAAATTTTTAATTAATGTAAAAAGCATTTATTTATTTACCACATGGAAAGATTTATCGGACATAGATATATTATATAGGTGCCCCTGGTCTTCGAAACGAAAACGAAAAAAAAAAACGAATAAAACAATTTTTCGGGAAAAACCCCCCCTCCCCCCAATACACAAGGTTATCCTCGAAAAACCCCTAAAACGAGGGCCAATCGTATACTTTTTGGTTTAAAGAAAAATTAGTGTAAAATGCGTCATTATATATAGTGACATATATGCAT